TGAATTCCAAAGATTTTAGGCAAATCCAAAACGGGTTTTCCTGTACGTTCATCACGAAAAATTTCAAGATCCCAATACACCCAATGCCAGATAGCTGCCAAGAAGCACAAGCCAGAAAATACAATATGTGCCCCGGCTACACCTTCGTAACTCCAAATACCCGGATTCGTGCCAGTCCCTCCTGTGATACTCCAACCGCCCCATGAATTGGTTATTCCTAAACGAGTCATGAAAGGAATAACAAACATACCCTGTCTCCACATTGGATCAAGAACAGGGTCAGAGGGATCAAAAACTGCTAATTCATACAGAGCCATTGAACCGGCCCAACCAGAAACCAAAGCTGTATGCATTATATGGACAGAAAGTAACCGACCGGGATCATTCAACACAACAGTATGAACACGATACCAAGGTAAACCCATGGAAATACCCCTTTATCAAACAAAAGTAGACACTACGTAACTTTATTGCATTGAAAAAGACTCTACTATAGACTATGCTATAGATCCCCTTTAGTCAGTGGATTCTCTTAGAATAAGGGGGGGGTTGTTCTATTTTGTTTTGTTGATAATATATAGAACAATTATGTTCGTAGGAACAAGGCGAAGCAGATTTATTCTATACTCAATAAGTACTAATACGCAATGGGGGTTGAAACTACTCCTTATGAGGGAATATGCGCATACTACTTCATCGTTAGAAAGACCTATTTTTAATAATTTTTCTTTATTCATTCTGTCTTCGTTTTATTATATTATGTATGAAGTTTTCTAATCTATGGATAAACTAACACAAGGGCTAATATTAGTAGAAAGACAATAAATCCATTCTTACGTTTCCACATCAAAGTGAAATATAGTATTTAGTTCTGTTTTATTTTATTTAATGCCTATTGGTGTTCCAAAAGTACCTTTTCGGAGTCCTGGAGAGGAAGATGCATCTTGGATTGACGTATAGTGCGACTTGTCAGATATATTGGGTCATATGGGATTTACCCGTTTTCTCCCCCGATCGAGATATCCTCCATTTTGCCCAAAAGAAATATTAATTGAATCATAAAAAATTGGGAGCGTGAAGTCAAAATTAGGAGAGTGAAGTGCAATGCAACTCGATCCCCCTTTTTTTTGGAGGGAATTCATATTATTATCACTTTGAATAATTTATGGTTATCTTCGTTGGACTAATAAAATTAAGTATTTCAGGCTCCGTTTAAAAAACAATCCAATTAGTAATTATATATGATTACGACTTGTATCATAAATGATTCGATTCCTATTTATAAAGAAAACTTATCTCAAATTGTTAATCAATCGAGTAATATGGATGAATCCCATCAAATATTTGGTTTGGTAGAAGGCATGAAATTAATAATTAATTAAGAAATCATAGCAATAAAGAAGTGGTAAGGGAAGCATTTGTCCTATATGTGCAAATCAAAATAGGGCAGATCTTTACCCGGAGTAGAGCATAAACCTAAAAAGATTTAAGAAACCCATTCAGGAACAAGAAAATGACATCGCGATTTGGATCTCAATGAAAAAATACATCAATGATAAGTTAATTCGATAAGTTTGAAATTCTTTTTTTATATTCTAACTTTATATTCTAACATAAGAAAAGGAGTCAAAAAAAATATTTATTGAAAAATCGAAGAAAAAGCCCTTTCGTTAAAAGTTAGAAAGAGCCTACTATGACTATGCTATGTATGATATGACAAAACGAAAGAGGGCTGGAATCTACACATTGATTTTTTCGAAAAATTTTTTGAACCGTATGCAGAAAAAAGTGCATGTACGGTTTCTAAGGGATACAACTTTACCCTAATCAACCGACTTTATCGAGAGAGATTACTTTTTTTAGGCCAAGCAGTTGATAGCGAGATCTCAAATCAGCTTATTGGTCTTATGGTATATCTCAGTATTGAGGATGATACCAAAGATCTTTATTTGTTTATAAACTCTCCTGGTGGATGGGTAATACCTGGAGTAGCTATTTTTGATACTATGCAATTTGTGCGACCAGATGTACATACAATATGCATGGGATTAGCTGCTTCAATGGGATCTTTTATCCTGGTTGGAGGGGAAATTACCAAACGTCTAGCATTCCCTCACGCTTGGCGCCAATGCGGTTTTTTTGAGAGAAACAAAAGACTATGCCTTCGCCATATGAAATAGGAATATTTAAGTAAAAATAGCATGGCATTTAGAATTCGATATGAGAAAATTTTGATTATTTTTCAAAACAAAAAATTATATTCTATTATATATCGAGAGAGTAGTATGAAATAAAGGGTATTTCTGATTTTATCTTATCCATCGGGAATACTGTTCAGCGTCACAAACTTTTTCATACCCTAGATCTCTTAATAATATTTATTGTATAAATAAAAAAATATTTTTTTATTTGATCGGATCAAAAAGAAACTTTGGGATTGCTGAATAACAGACAAATAAATACCAAAAAATCAATAAGAAATATATAAAGCAACGGAACC